TTCGAGCTAAAATTGATTACTGTTCCTATACAGTTCGAACTATTTATGGGGTATTAGGCATCAAAATTTGGATATTTATAGAAGAGGAATAATAGTCCTTTACTTGACTTATCTTTAGTTCTATTCTACCCATCCAGTAATAGAACAAAAAATGACAAATTCTTTCATTCTTTTTCTCTTAACTCAAAAAAAAAAAAAAATGAACAATTCTATAAGATTGAATAAAAATTCGATTAATCATTTGATATAATTGCTATGCTTAGTGTGTGACTCGTTGGTTTTTTTAGGATTAGTATTAAAAAAAAAAGGACCAGCCCATAGTATGAACTAATAACTATTATAGAACTAATAACTAACTCATCGTTTCGCATTATCTGGATATAAAAAACCGGTCGAGATATGATATATTGATCATATCAATGTAGCAACTGAAATATTTTTTGCATAAACAAACAACAAAAAATAAAAACCAATCTAATTCTGAGTTGTAAAGAAAAAAAGTATGCGGATAAATGGAAGGATGAGAGAAAGAGAGAAAAAAAATATCAATGATATATGATTCCAATATGTAAGGTCTATGATTCATCTCATAACGGGAAATTTAATAAAGCATTAATATGGATCGGTCCATAATTATACAAATCTGTTCATAGAAAAAGAATAAAGAGCCCTGAGCCAATAAAGACTGAGAGGATTGACTCAAGAACAAATCCAATTTAGTTAGGGGCTCCGTTGTAAAATTTAGACCTAACCATTAACCGAGAAGCGATGGGAACGATAGAACCTGTGAATACATAAGATTCCATTGAAAACGAATCTTAATGATTCATTGGGTAGGATGGCGGAACGAACCAGAAACCGATTCATTTATTCTGAAAGGTCATGTCATAGACTAATCCTATAACTGAAATATTGAAAGAGTAAATATCCGCCCGCGAAAATTTTGATTTTATTGGATTTCTAAATTTTAGCCGATCCGATATGATAATAAAAAGCAAAACAAAATAAAGATTCATTATAACCTCATAACAAAATTACTTTGATCTATACTATTATCTTTAAATGTATCTCTAAATAAAAATTCTCTATAGATCGAATCCATGTTTAGTTATATATCAAAACAAGATATGGAAATTTCTAATAGATTAGATGAAATTTCAAAAAATCTCATGGGTCGGTATATTTTTTCAGTATATTATTCATTAAATACATAGATTTTTTAATCGTTTCAGTCGCGAGGAGCTGGATGAGAAGAAACTCTCATGTCCAGTTCTGTAGTAGAGATGGAATTGATAAACAACCATCAACTATAACCCCAAAAGAACTAGATTCCGTAAACACCATAGAGGAAGAATGAAAGGAATATCTTATCGAGGTAATCGTATTTGCTTCGGTAGATATGCTCTTCAAGCGCTTGAACCCGCTTGGATCACATCTCGACAAATAGAAGCAGGTCGACGAGCAATGACACGAAATGCCCGCCGCGGTGGAAAAATATGGGTACGTATATTTCCAGACAAACCAGTTACAGTAAGACCTACAGAAACGCGTATGGGTTCGGGGAAAGGATCTCCCGAATATTGGGTAGCTGTCGTTAAACCCGGTAGAATACTTTATGAAATGAGCGGAGTAGCAGAAAATATAGCCAGACGGGCTATTTCAATAGCGGCATCAAAAATGCCTATACGAACCCAATTCATTATTTCGGGATAGGAATGTAGAAACAAAAGAAAAGTTTTTTTGGATGAAAAAAAACAACAATTGCAGGTTTCCTTTTTTGTTTTGAACAAACAACATTTCTTTTTTTTTACTTCGCCCTTTGTGTTGATTGAAAAAACAGATAAACAAAATGATTCAACCCCAAAGCTATTTGAATGTAGCGGATAACAGCGGAGCCCGAGAATTAATGTGTATTCGAATTATAGGAGCTAGTAATCGACGATATGCTCATATTGGTGATGTTATTGTTGCTGTAATCAAGGAAGCAGTACCAAATACACCTCTAGAACGATCAGAAGTGATCAGAGCTGTAATTGTACGTACTTGTAAAGAACTCAAACGTGAGAACGGTATGATCATACGATATGATGACAATGCTGCGGTTGTTATTGATCAAGAAGGAAATCCAAAAGGAACTCGAATTTTTGGCGCGATCGCCCGGGAATTGAGACAGTTAAATTTCACTAAAATAGTTTCATTAGCACCCGAAGTATTATAAGATTAGACCATAACATAATTACTATAGTTATAGTATTTAACTGAGTATTTAACTGAAATCAATTAAGGTTATTTAGTAAATTGAGATTTATTATTATTAGTAGATTGGTTGGGTTTCACGTATATGCCTTTAATAATTCATAACTACAAAATAAAGAAAAAAAAAAAAAAAAGAAAAAGAGCATGTTGATTATATCAAAATTCGAGTACAACAATAATCTGAGTTTATCATGAATAAAGACACTATTGCTGACATAATAACCTCTATACGAAATGCTGACATGAATAAAAAAAGAACAGTTCGAATACCAGCTACTAACATTACTGAAAACATTGTTAAAATCCTTTTACGCGAAGGTTTTATTGAAAACATGCGGAAACATCAGGAAAACAACAAAGATTTTTTGGTTTTAACCCTACGACATAGAAGGAATAGGAAAGGACCGTATAAAACCGTTTTAAATTTAAAACGGATCAGTCGACCCGGTCTACGAATATATTCTAACTATCAACGAATTCCTAGAATTTTAGGCGGAATGGGGATTGTAATTCTTTCTACTTCTCGGGGTATAATGACAGACAAAGAGGCTCGACTAGAAGGAATCGGTGGAGAAATTTTGTGTTATGTATGGTAATCCTTCTGATATCTGATATAAGAATTATATGCGGAACTTTCATATTTGTGAAAAAAAAAGAGAGAGGGCGGTTTTCTAATATCACCTCTCCCGTATTAGTTGATACCTCAAGGAGTTTGACCCAGAATCAGAATGAAAGAAAGGATTCATGAAGGTTTAATTACGAAATGACTGCCCAATGGTATATTCTGAATTCGTTTAGATAATGAAAATCTGATTCTAGGTTATGTTTCAGGGACGATTAGACGTAGTTTTTTTATACGTATACGACGAGGAAATCGAGGAAAAGTGAGGCAAGTCGTTATGATTCAACCAGCGCACGTATAATTTATAGACTCCGAAAAAAGATTCCAACGATTAGATGGTTTTTTCAATTTCAACATTCATTTTTGGGGTATACAATTCGAAGTTCAAAATTTCAAGAAACTTATTTTCTTCCAATAAAGAGAGTTAGAATTAAGTTAGGGAATGATAAATATGAAAATAAGAGCCTCTGTGCGTAAAATTTGTGAAAAATGTCGACTGATCCGTAGGCGGGGACGAATTATAGTAATTTGTTCCAACCCGAGACATAAACAAAGACAAGGATAATCTTTCTAAAATAAAAAAGACTCTATAAATAAAATCTAAAGGAACCGTCGTACAAATGTTGTACAAATACCAAATAAATAAATAAGAAAAAAAAAAAATAAAGCATCTGTTTTGACATGAAATGGATATATCCATATATCTCTGGCTTATATTTATGAGATGATAAAATATGGCAAAACCTATACCAAGAACTGGTTCACGTAAGAATAGACGTATTGGTTCACGTAAAAATGCGCGTAGAATACCAAAGGGAGTTATTCATGTTCAAGCAAGTTTCAACAATACTATTGTGACTATTACAGATGTAAGGGGGCGGGTAATTTCGTGGTCCTCCGCCGGTACTTGTGGATTCAAGGGTACAAGACGAGGGACGCCATTTGCCGCTCAAACCGCAGCAGGAAATGCTATTCGGACAGTAGTGGATCAAGGTATGCAACGAGCAGAAGTCATGATAAAAGGCCCCGGTCTCGGAAGAGATGCGGCATTGAGAGCTATTCGTAGAAGTGGTATACTATTAAGTTTCATACGAGATGTAACCCCTATGCCACATAATGGCTGTAGACCCCCTAAAAAAAGACGTGTATAAAAATAAACATTGAAGATATTTCAAGAGAAATAAATAATTCAATGATCTGATCAAAATAATATTACTATGGTTCACGAGAAAGTAACAATATCTACTCAGACACTGCAGTGGAAGTGTGTTGAATCCCGAGTAGACAGTAAGCGTCTTTATTATGGACGCTTTATTCTGGCTCCACTTATGAAAGGCCAAGCCGATACAATAGGCATTGCGATGCGAAGAGCTTTGCTTGGAGAAATAGAAGGAACATGTATCACGCGCGCAAAATTTGAGAAAATACCACATGAATATTCTACCATAGTGGGTATTCAAGAATCTGTACATGAAATTTTAATGAATTTGAAAGAAATTGTATTGAAAAGTAATCTTTATGGAACTCGTGATGCGTCTATTTATGTCAAGGGTCCCCAATATGTAACTGCTCAAGACATCATCTTACCACCTTCGGTGGAAATCGTTGATAATACACAGCCTATAGCGAACCTAACGGAACCAATTAATTTCTGTATTGAATTACAACTCGAGAGGCATCGCGGATATCGTATAAAAACGCCAAACAACTTTCAAGACGGAAGTTATCCTATAGATGCTGTATTCATGCCTGTTCGAAATGCCAATCATAGTATTCATTCTTATGCGAATGGGAATGAAAAACACGAGATACTTTTTCTCGAAATATGGACAAATGGAAGTTTAACCCCTAAAGAAGCACTTCATGAGGCTTCCCGGAATTTGATTGATTTATTTATTCCCTTTTTACATGCAGAAGAAGAAAACTTCCATTTAGAAAAAAACCAACACAAAGTTACTTTACCCCCTTTTACTTTTCATGATAGATTGGCTAAACCAAGTAAAAATCAAAGCGAAATAGCATTGAAATATTTTTTTATTGACCAATTAGAATTGCACCCCAGGGTCTATAATTGCCTTAAAAGGTCCAATATACATACATTATTAGACCTTTTGAATAACAG